TTTTCTAAAATAATAAAAATCTCAAAATATTTAATTCTATTTTTTTCTTATTTCTTATTATTTTTTTCTTATTTCTTATTAATTTAATAAAAAAATAAAGTAAAAGCGGGTAGCGGGAATCGAACCCGCATCGTTAGCTTGGAAGGCTAGGGGTTATAGTCGACGTTGATTCATCATTTTTAACGTCTCTAATTCAAAACTGAACGTGAAACTTTGGTTTCATTCGGCTCCTTTATGGAAGATGTATAAATTCCTATATTAAGACATGAACGAAAAAAAAATTCCACCCATAACATCTATGTCAGCTTTTCTGTCTGAATGTATTCAGAACAACCCGCTTTCTAGACGATCCCTATAGAAAAGAGGGGGATTATATTATAACAACCTTTCTAGTTACTTCGTTCTCTATTTCTATGTGAGAGAATCCTTAGGAAAAGCATTTTGTTTCTACCGAGCTAAAACAATTTGTCGATGTCTCTAGTAAACCAAAGTCATTGTTTAATAGCCATTTTGCTTCAATTTCCGTAATACAAATTCCAAATTAAAGATTTAGTTACGATTAGAAAGCCACTTTCTATCTTTATCCATGGATCCTTTACTCATACTTATTGAATTAGAAGTATTGATCTAATTAAAAAAAAAAATTATGTTTCGTAATCTCATAATCCAATTTTTCAATTTTTAATTGATTCTTGGATACAAATCACGAGAATGTATATTCTTCCTCGAATTTTTCATTGCGAGGTAAAGGATTAAATCCTTTTAAGAAATAAAGTTTTTGGTCGGAATGAAATATTAATCAAACCGAAAGACCCCTTAACTATATAAAGGATTATAGAACGAATCACACTTTTACCACTAAACTATACCCGCTACAATCCGATTATTGTATATAAATGAACCTTTTGTCGAACAAGAAAATGGGTCGTAATAAAAAGTGAAAAGAGTAAAAAGAAAGGATAGGATCATAAAATAATCATGAAAATTAGAGCGTTTACGTGTTGTATCAGAGAACCCAATGAGATTCGGAAAAGAGAATTCATTAAATTTCAATAACTAAAACTAAATAACAAGTGTTTTTTTGCCGGAGGTTTTTGACCTAGACGTCTCGACAAAACTACTTAAGCCATAACATACATGAAAATGTATTGTGCAAGAATCCACAGTTCCCTTTTTGTTATTTATTTACTTTACTAATTTACTAAAATAAAAGGAATAAAGAAAATAAAGAATAAATATAAAAAATTAAGATAAGAAACGACACTTTGATTCGATATCATTTGATTCTATATCATAGAAATCAAATGAGTTTTTATTTTTCCAATCGTAATAACAAGCAAGTATTTTAGTTTTCAAATAAAAAAAAATTATTTATGATTCGTTGGAACAATAAATGGCGGGCCCGGCCTGGTCAGTACTTAGCCGGGCCGTGGAACTAAAAAGCACTCTCGGATGAAAAAAAATATTATGAAGGGCTCTTTCAATCCTTATTTTTTATAATGTAACATAGTATTATCCTTTTTCAATTGGGAGGAGAGATGGCTGAGTGGACTAAAGCGTCGGATTGCTAATCCGTTGTACGAGTTTTTCGTACCGAGGGTTCGAATCCCTCTCTTTCCGTTTTTGTTGATGACTTGGTATTTTCTTTCGAATTTTTCGCGAGCTCTTTTTATTTTTAATAGTTAAAAATGTGTAATAGATAAAATCCTACTAAGAACATTTTAAAATCAAGCAAGGAAAACCTTATCTTTTATTCTTCACGTCCAGGATTACGTCCTGGATCATTAGACAGGAATCCGAAAATAAAGAGAGAAACAAAGAATATCACTACCGTGTAAACAAATAGTTTGAGAGTAAGCATTACATAATCTCCAAGATTTTTTTTAGTAAAAAAGAGAATAGATTCTCCGTTTTTATACCGCATACCCTACTATTTTGATTTTTTATTTTGACACCAAGAAATAAAGTGGGGTGATCCAGATTTTTCGCGGTTGTACAAGAATTTCAATATTTGAATTGAGGGTGTAAGACTTATCTGATCTTATCAATTCTTTTCTTTGAATTTTTTTTTTTTCAATAAATCATGAATTTGTCTAGACATTATTAAATTAAAGATATCATCGAAAACTTACAGCAGCTTGCCAAACAAAGGCTAAGAGAAAAAAAAACAGGGGTATTACTGGCATAACATCTACGATTGGATTTAAAAAAGCGTAGGCCTCGGGCAATTTGGCGACGAAAAAACTACTTGAATAAAGAGCAGAATTAAGACAGATACAGATCAAACTAAATATATTAAGCATAACAAACATTTTGTTCTTGAGGATAATTGTATTTTATTTATTTTGATTGAGTTATTAATAAATTGAGTTTTTTATTATTTTATTATTATAAATATGTTATTATTCATAGAAAAGAAAAATGAATAAAAAGAAAATAAGATAGACCAAAAAACTTTCTTTGATTTGAACTCACCCAATCAAAAATCTTTCAATTCTCAAATCAAAAGAGAATAGAATAAACCATACTTTCATACAATATCTTAATTGAATTATATGTAATGATCAATAAATTCTGTTTAATTCTACGTCTACATGTATAAAAATTCTAGTAATCTATTTTATAGATAATAGATATTTAGACTTGAGTTGACGAACAACCAGTACCAATATTAGTGTTTATTAGTGTCGACTAGAAATGGGGCGTGGCCAAGTGGTAAGGCAACGGGTTTTGGTCCCGCTATTCGGAGGTTCGAATCCTTCCGTCCCAGAACATAACTGACCCACGATCATTTTATTAATCTATAATTTTATTAATCTATAATAAAAAATAAAATATATATCTATATCATAATCTATATCATAATAAAATATATCAAAATAAAGATTGTCTTTTCGACCAGTCTTCCGTTTAGGAGTATAATATTGTTATAGAATGCGATTCTTAATTTCTTTTTTTTTTTTTTTTTATTAATCATATCTTTTTCACAAATTTAATCGAGTTCAAATAACACGCATATGAAACGAAATTTTGATTTGTTAAATATTACAGATTTTACAATATGAAATATGAAAAAATAACAACCTAAATCTTCAATCTTTCCTTACATCAGTCTTTTTTTTTTATTAATCATTGATGGTTTAATCCAATATGGATTTATCTTTCTCTTAATGATGATAAAAAGCGAATGGTACTTACTGTAAAACCTTATGCAAATAATGATTATTAGGGTAGGAAACTATTCAATCAATTAAATCTTTTTAATGATTTCTTATGAGTTCTTGGTATTCTAAGAAGTGTGAAATTGTTGAATTTATCCTATCACGTTACTTGAAGATAGAGATTCAAAATAACTTGTTTATTCGTGTTTATTTATTCATGTTATGTTAGTTATAATTAAAAAAATAATTATAAACAATGGGGTTAAATTGATTGAATTCTTGTTGAGACTTCGTCATACATTATCCATTCTTCATATAGAAGAAAAAAGTATAGATTATTATGTACCGACCGAACCGATGATTATTCACGATTCCATAATTGAATCAATTACATACTGGTTCCAAACTGAAGGAATGTTATGGTAAAACTTCGTTTAAAACGATGTGGCAGAAAGCAACGTGCGACTTGAAGGACATGATCAGCTGTGGATTCTTACATCCACCACTTTTTTATATTATATAGGAACGAAAGTGCTCTTGGCTCGACATCATTTGTTCTGTTCCACTGGAACCCTCATTTTTGAGAGTGTTGCCATGTAAATAGTACACGATGGAGCTCGAGTAGAACGTATTGATTAATTTCTCAAGGGCAAGAATCTAAGGTTAGTATCGATCAATAAATTGGAACAACTTCGTAAGTCTATTTTAGATATATAAATCTAAAGGATCCAATTCGATAAAATTTAAAAGTTAATTTTGTTGGAATTGGTAAAACTCTTTTGATCAAATCAAAAGTAAAGTGTATTACGTAGGAATCAACCATTCATACGATTCTTTGATAGAAAGAAATCACAAAAAATGGTATGTTGCTGCCGTTTTGAAACGATTTAAAGATCACCGAAGTAATGTCTAAACCCAATGATTCAAGGCAAAGATAAAGATCCTGGAACAAGGAAATACCATTTTCAATTGTCTCAACAACCAGATCATATTTAAGAATCAAAATAGATTCTAAAGGAGACAGACAAAAAGGGTTAGAGACCACTCAATAAATTTAATACCTAAAAGGTTTCTTTTGAGTTATTTGAGAGTTATTCAACTTGAGTTATGAGGATACAAATATTTTTTTTTTTGGGGGGGGGGGGAAGACTAAGAAAAAGTATTTAAACTAAAATCAATAATATAATGAATTTGATGATTTTATGGATCTATTTGATATTATGATTCTATACATAGACATAATTTAGAATTTTCTCGAGCCGTACGAGGAGAAAACTTCTTATACGTTTCTAGGGGGGGGGGTATTGTTCATCTATCCCAATGAGCCATTTATCGAATCGTTGCAATTGATGTTCGATCCCGACGAGAGGGAAGAGATCTTCGTAAAGTGGGTTTTTATGACCCGATAAAGAATCAAATCTATTTAAATGTTCCGGCTATTCTATATTTCCTTGAAAAAGGTGCTCAACCTACAGGAACTGTTCATGATATTTCAAAAAGGGCGGGGGTTTTTACGGAACTTCGCCCTAATCAACAAATATAATTCAATTAATGAAATAAAAAAAATGTGGATGATTTGTATATAGCCTTGTATAACCTTTTTGTTTCTTTGCTATTTCCTCTTTTGTTCTATTTATATCATACTAAATTATATCTATATCATACTAAATTTATTATTGTTACTATAAAAGAGTGTCTTTTATAACGACAAAAATCTATTTCTATTTTATTGATATAAATTTTATTGATATATATAAAATAGATAGAAAAAGATTAAGTGAATAAATAAATGAAGTAATCGGGTCTATAAATATAAAATTTTGAGATTACTGTCAATGAGTTAAGGAACAAATAAAAAAACACAAAGGATTTCACTTGCTTATTTTAGTGATTAGTGAATAAACCTCATTTTTTACTTAATTTATTTTTCCACCAATATTGTATCAATGTTGTGTTGTATAGAAATATTCTATATAGTGCCAATCCAACACAAGTCCTTAGTTTTTTGTTTTCTTATTTTTTCTTATAATTCTAATTGTCTAATTGATTGGAATTGTTAGTTATATTTATAAATTGTTTTTTCTTTTGTATTCTTTTCTCAACATTCATATTGACAACAGTGTATCAAATAAATATAATCCGATCGTGGATAAAAGGATCCATTTATATCTCCGTCCCATAGCTTTTATTTCATTCAAATAATGGGTTCTTGTATTTTCTGTGATACAAGAAGTCTTTTTTTGATTAAGATTAAACTCAATAAAAATCTATATATACTATAGAATTAATGGATGACATAAGAGACAAGGAGCTATTTATAAATATTTTACTTTATCCCTATTTTTATCTGAGAATTTTTTCATCGGATCTGTTCATTTTTATTATGTTCAGAATCTAATCAATTAGAATTTTAAAAATTTTTGCTATTTTAATGTTTTGATTGGTTTGGATTGCGTTGTGCAATTCAATCTTTTTTTTATTGAGATTCCGATTGTATCTACACATTCTAATTATTTTATTTGGGTTGCTAACTCAACGGTAGAGTACTCGGCTTTTAAGTGCGGCTAGCATCTTTTACACATTTGTATGAAGCAAAAGATTCGTCCATACCATCGGTAGAGTTTGTAAGACCACGACTGATCCTGAAAGGAATGAATGGAAAAAGCAGCATGTCGTATCAATGGATAATTCTAAGAATATTTCATTCTTACCGAATAGGTCCAAAACCTTATTTAAATTGTTTGAATTCTTGTCGTGTAATAAAAAAAATGAATTTGGTCGAGTGAATAAATGGGTAGAGCCCTACTACGGTTCCAATTATAGGGAAACAAAAAGTAATGAGCTTCTGTTCTTAATTTTTGAATGATTACCCGATCTAATTAGACGTTAAAAATATATTAGTGCTTAATACGGGAAAAACTTTTCCCATGAGTGGATTATAAATTTCTTATGAGTCCTAATTATTAGCTATTACCCATTATGGGGTAGAGATAAATGTGTAGAAGAAGGCAGTATATTGATAAAGATTTTTCAAAATCAAAAGAGCGATTGGATTGAAAAAATAAAGGACTTCTAACCATCTTGTTACCCTAGAATGAACATAAATCAATTAGATGGAAAAAGAGAGGCTAGAGAGTCTGTTGATGAGTCTTACTTGTTCCGAGGTATTTTCTTACTATAATACCTTGTTTTGACTGTATCGTACTATGTATCATTTGATAACCCAATAAATCACCTATTTCTTTTCTTGTTCAAATAAAAAATGGAAGAATTTCAAGGATATTTAGAACTAGATAGATATCAGCAACATGACTTCCTATACCCACTTATCTTTCGGGAGTATATTTATGCACTTGCTCATGATCATGGTTTAAATAGATCGATTTTGTTGGATAATGTAGGTTATGACACTAAATATAGTTTACTAATTATAAAACGTTTAATTAGTCGAATGTATCAACAGAATCATTTGATAATTTCCGCTAATGATTCTAACCAAAATAAATTTTTTGGGTACAACAAAAATTTGTATTCTCAAATGATGTCGGAGGGATTTGCAGTCATTGTGGAAATTCCGTTTTCCCTACGATTAGTATCTTCCTTAGAGGCGACAGAAATCGTAAAATCTTATAATTTACGATCAATTCATTCAATATTTCCTTTTTTAGAGGACAAATTCCCACATTTAAATTATGTATCAGATGTACTAATACCCTACCCCATTCATCTGGAAATCTTGGTTCAAACCCTTCGCTATTGGGTGAAAGATCCCTCTTCTTTACATTTATTACGACTCTTTCTTCACGAGTATTCTAATTGGAATAGTCTTATTACTCCAAAAAAAATTATTTTTTCAAAAAGTAATCCACGATTATTCTTGCTCCTATATAATTCTCATGTATGTGAATACGAATCCATTTTACTTTTTCTTCGTAATCAATCTTCTCATTTACGATTAACCTCTTCTGGTATCTTTTTTGAGCGAATACATTTCTATGAAAAAAAAAAAGATCCTGTAGAAGAAGTCTTCGTTAATGATTTTCCGGCCGCCATCTTATGGTTCTTCAAGGATCCTTTTATGCATTATGTTAGATATCAAGGAAAATCTATTCTGTCTTCGAAGGATACCCCTCTTCTGATGAATAAGTGGAAATATTATCTTGTCAATTTATGGCAGTGTCATTCTTATGTGTGGTCTCAACCAGGAAGGATTTATATAAACCAATTATCCAAGCATTCCCTTGATTTTTTGGGTTATTTTTCAAGTATGCGACCAAACCTTTCGGTGGTACGGGGTCAAATGCTAGAAAATTCATTTATAATGGATAATGCTATGAAG